AATGAAGTGCCTGATTAAAGGATTATCTTGATAGGATAAATTATATACATTTTACTGTATCTTCATTAGCCCCCACCCGCGCCCTCTATTAAAGTAAGCTAATCAAATAAAAATATGCACTACATTTAATAGAATCAAACTATCTCCTTAGGCATCAAAAGTCTATATACCTCATATACTAAAATGTAACCTTATAAAGAAAAAAGGTAAGCTAAATAAGCTATTGGGTTCATACCCCACTTATAAAGGTCTACCCCTTTTCTTTTTAATTTATAACAATTTAACTAATTTTATATTTACATTAACTTTAATGTTAGGAAGAATTATTTCAATTTCATCTAACTCATGACTAGGAGCTTGAATAGGTCTTGAAATTAACCTATTATCATTTATTCCACTATTAACAAACCTAAAAAATCTTACATCCACGGAATCATCACTAAAATATTTCCTTGTTCAAGCTTTAGCCTCAACAACTTTATTATTTGTAGTTCTTCTTTTATCCTTTAATCAAAAATACTCCTTTGAATATCATTTTCAACTAAATATTATTTTAAACTCAGCATTATTAATAAAAATAGGAGCTGCACCTTTCCATTCATGATTTCCTGAAGTTATAGAAGGCTTGTCATGAATTATAAGATTCATCCTAATAACTTGACAAAAAATTGCCCCAATAATTTTAATTTCTTACTGTTTATTCCATGAATTCATTCTCCTTGTAATTATTTTTAGAATCTTCGTGGGTTCTATCGGAGGTTTTAACCAAACTAATTTACGAAGACTAATAGCTTATTCATCAATTAACCATCTAGGATGAATACTAAGAAGATTATTAATTTCATTAAATTTTTGAATTGTCTACTTTTCATTTTACTCTCTTCTATCTTTATCAATTATTCACATATTTTATCAATTAAACATTTTCTATTTTAGACAAATCTTTTCCGCCTTAAGCAATATGCCAATTCTGAAATTCTCCTTATTCTGTAATTTTTTATCTCTAGGTGGTCTACCCCCATTCACGGGATTTTTACCAAAATGAATCATCATTCAAAATCTTAGAACAACAAATATAACCTTGGTCTCCGTCATAGTAATCTTAACCTTAATTACCCTATTTTTTTATATTCGGTTAACCTATTCAGCCTTAATAATCAATTCCAGCCAAATTAGATGAAACAAATTATGATACCCTAATATTTCTAATTTATCTATTTTACTTAATTTTTTTTCATTATTTGGGTTAATTCTCATTATATTCCTTTTCATAATTTTATAAATTAAGCCCTGGAATTTTATTCACCTTTAAATTTGCAATTTAAAATCATTTATTGAATACAGAACCTTGAAAAGGTTTTAAGTTAACCAAACTAATAGCCTTCAAAGCTATAAATATAGAAAATATCTTTAAGCCTTAATGGTAAAAGAGATATCTATCCCATAAATAAATTTACAGTTTATCACCTATTATCAGCCATTTTACCCAAACGCAAAAATGATTATTTTCAACTAACCATAAAGATATTGGCACACTCTATTTCCTGTTCGGTATTTGAGCAGGCTTAGTAGGAACAAGTCTAAGATTATTAATTCGCGCAGAACTAGGTCAACCTGGATCATTAATTGGTGACGACCAAATTTATAACGTAATCGTAACAGCTCATGCATTTATTATAATTTTTTTCATGGTTATACCAATTGTTATTGGAGGATTTGGTAACTGATTAGTTCCTTTAATACTTGCAGCTCCTGATATAGCGTTCCCACGAATAAATAATATAAGATTCTGATTGTTACCACCTTCATTAACCCTTCTCCTAGCATCATCAGTTGTCGAAAGAGGAGCAGGAACAGGTTGAACTGTTTATCCTCCCCTATCAGCAGGAATCGCTCATGCTGGAGCTTCGGTTGATTTAGCTATTTTCAGCTTACACTTAGCGGGTGTATCATCAATTTTAGGGGCAGTAAATTTTATTACTACAGTAATTAATATACGCCTATCTTTCATAACTTTGGATCGTATACCTTTATTTGTTTGATCAGTTGTTATTACCGCCGTACTACTTTTATTATCCCTCCCCGTATTAGCAGGAGCTATCACAATATTATTAACAGATCGAAATCTTAATACATCTTTCTTTGACCCCGCGGGAGGAGGAGACCCAATTTTATACCAACATCTATTTTGATTTTTTGGTCACCCAGAAGTCTATATTCTAATTTTACCAGGATTTGGAATAATTAGTCATATTATTGCTCAAGAAAGTGGTAAAAAAGAAACATTTGGGGCTCTAGGAATAATTTATGCTATACTAGCCATTGGATTACTAGGATTTGTAGTATGAGCACACCATATATTTACTGTTGGTATAGACGTAGACACACGTGCCTACTTCACTTCAGCCACAATAATTATTGCTGTTCCTACCGGCATTAAAGTTTTCAGATGACTCGCAACACTTCATGGATCACAATTCACGTATTCTCCAGCCTTACTCTGAGCATTAGGATTTGTGTTTCTTTTTACTGTTGGAGGCTTAACCGGAGTTGTATTAGCTAACTCATCAATTGATATCATTCTGCATGATACTTACTACGTGGTTGCACACTTTCATTATGTTCTTTCCATAGGAGCAGTATTTGCTATTATGGGAGGATTCGTTCACTGATACTCTTTATTTACAGGATTAACACTAAATAATTTATGGCTTAAAATTCAATTTGTAGTAATATTTATTGGTGTAAATTTAACATTTTTCCCCCAACATTTCTTAGGTTTAAGAGGAATACCACGACGATACTCAGATTATCCTGATGCATACACATCATGAAATATTGTCTCATCAATCGGCTCTTTGATTTCATTCATTGGTGTATTATTCTTTTTTTTTATTTTATGAGAAAGTATATTTTCAAAACGAATAATTCTGTTTTCAGCTCAATTACCCTCATCAATTGAATGATTGCAAAAATATCCCCCCGCCGAACACAGCTATTCCGAACTTCCTATCCTAACTAAGTTCTAATATGGCAGAATAGTGCGATAATTTTAAGCATTATATATAAAGGAATTCCTTTTATTAGAAAATGGCAACATGATCAAATCTGTCTCTTCAAAATAGTTCTTCACCTCTAATAGAACAACTAATCTTTTTTCATGATCACACTCTCTTAATTTTAACAATAATTACAATCTTAGTCGGCTATTTATTATCAACACTATTCTTCAACAAATTTATCAATCGTTTCCTATTAGAAGGCCAAACTATTGAAGTAATTTGAACAATTTTACCAGCAATTACTTTAATCTTTATTGCTTTACCTTCCCTACGACTTCTTTATCTATTAGACGAAGTTGATAACCCCTCAATTACATTAAAAGCAATTGGTCATCAATGATATTGAAGCTATGAATATTCAGACTTCTTAGCCGTAGAATTTGACTCATATATAACTCCAACAAATGAATTACCAGAAAATGGATTTCGACTTCTTGACGTTGACAATCGAACAACATTACCTATAAATACCCAAATTCGTGTTTTAGTCACCGCAGCAGACGTTCTTCATTCATGAACTGTCCCAGCCCTAGGAGTTAAAATTGATGCTACACCAGGACGGTTGAACCAAACAAATTTCTATATTAACCGTCCCGGATTATTCTTTGGTCAATGCTCTGAAATTTGTGGAGCTAACCACAGATTCATGCCTATTGTAATTGAAAGTATTCCTATAAAATTATTTATCAACTGAATTAAAATAAATTCATCATTAGATGACTGAAAGCAAGTAATGGTCTCTTAAACCACTTCATAGTAAATTAGTAATTACTTCTAATGGAAAAAGTTAGTTACAAAAATAACATTAATATGTCAAGTTAAAATTATTAGTAAAATCTAATACTTTTTGATCCCACAAATAAGTCCCCTTAGATGATGAATACTATTTACTTATTTTTTAATACTATTATTAATATTTTCAATCATAAATTATTATATTTTCTTTTACCCTCCTCAAAAATCTGAATCCTCTAAAATTAAAATTAAATCAATAAATTGAAAATGATAACAAATCTATTCTCAATATTTGACCCATCTACCAATATTATAAATATTTCTCTTAATTGACTAAGAACAATATTGGGGTTAATTGTTATCCCCAGCATATACTGATTAATCCCATCTCGATTTAACATATTATGATTTAATATTTTAACCACACTTCACAAAGAATTTAAAACTTTAATTGGATCACCAAAATCTTACGGAAGAACATTCATTTTCGTTTCATTATTCTCATTTATTATATTTAACAATTTCATAGGATTATTTCCTTATATTTTTACTAGAACAAGTCATTTAACTTTAACACTAGCCCTAGCACTTCCCCTTTGATTAAGATTTCTTTTATATGGATGAATTAATCATACAACCCATATATTTGCCCACTTAGTCCCTCAAGGCACCCCCCCAGTATTAATACCGTTTATAGTCTGCATTGAAACAATTAGTAACCTTATTCGACCAGGAACATTAGCAGTTCGATTAGCTGCTAACATAATTGCTGGGCATCTTCTTTTAACCTTACTAGGAAGAACCGGGCCATCAATAAATATAATATTAATTAATTTACTGTTAATTACTCAATTTGCTTTATTAACACTTGAAGCAGCAGTAGCAATTATTCAATCTTACGTATTTGCAGTTCTAAGAACATTATATTCTAGAGAAGTAGTATAAAACTTAATGACAACACACAACAATCATCCTTACCACTTAGTAGATTACAGCCCCTGACCATTAACCGGGGCCCTAGCTGCTCTTACCACAACAGCCGGGCTAGTTAAATGATTTCATCAATATGACATATCATTGTTAATATTAGGAAATCTAATCACAATTTTAACAATAATTCAATGATGACGAGATGTAATCCGAGAAAGAACTCTTCAAGGGTTGCATACATCAAATGTTATTTCAGGGCTACGCTGAGGAATAATTCTATTTATTATCTCAGAAGTATTCTTCTTTATTAGATTTTTTTGAGCCTTCTTTCACAGAAGATTATCACCCACAGTTGAATTAGGATTAACATGACCTCCGGTTGGTATTATCCCCTTTAACCCACTAGAAATTCCACTATTAAATACAGTAATTCTCCTTTCATCGGGAGTCACAATTACATGAGCTCATCATAGTCTCATAAATAATAATTACACTCAAACAACTCAAGGCCTATTCTTCACTGCTCTCTTAGGGGTCTACTTCACAGCCTTACAAGCATATGAATACATCGAAGCACCTTTCACAATTGCAGACTCAGTTTATGGTTCAACTTTCTTTGTTGCAACAGGCTTCCATGGACTTCATGTATTAATCGGAACAACCTTTCTAATCGTATGCTTAATTCGACACATCAACTTTCACTTTTCTTCTAACCATCACTTTGGATTTGAAGCAGCAGCATGATACTGGCATTTTGTTGACGTAGTATGATTATTCTTGTATATCTCCATTTATTGATGAGGGGGATAAATTTATGTAGTATATAAGTATATTTGACTTCCAATCAAAAGGACTAAATTATTTTAGTATAAATAATATTTTTAATATTAATAATCAGAACAATTATTATTCTAATTAGACTAATCATGATACTACTAGCCTCAATTTTATCAAAAAAATCTTTTAATGATCGAGAAAAAAATTCACCATTCGAGTGCGGGTTTGATCCTAAATGTTCCGCGCGAATGCCTTTCTCCCTGCACTTCTTCCTAATTGCTATTATTTTCTTAATTTTTGATGTAGAAATCGCTTTGTTATTACCCATTATTATTATCATAAAATACTCCAACATAATAATTTGGTTTTCCACTTCAGCATTTTTCTTGTTAATTCTTTTAATTGGGCTTTATCATGAATGAAATCAAGGAGCTCTAGAATGAACCAATTAGGATAATAGTTAATTATAACATTTGAATTGCACTCAAAAAGTATTGGATACCAATTTATCTTATCAAAGTTTGAAGCGAACCCGCGATTAGTTTCGACCTAATTTATGGTGTTAAAATCACCCAAACTTAATTAATTGAAGCCAAATAGAGGCTTATCACTGTTAATGATATCATTGAATAAACTCATTCCAATTAAAGAAATATGAGGTTCAAGAAAAAGCTGCTAACTTTTCTCTTTAGTGGTTAAATTCCATTAATATTTCTTATTTATGTAGTTTAATAAAACATTACATTTTCATTGTAAAAATAAAAATAAATTTTTCATAAATATTTTAAAATAAATAAATTTATTACCTTAACATCTTCAGTGTCACGCTCTAATTTTAAGCTATTAAAATAAAATAATATTAATAAAAATAATAAGCCAACTCATGAAACAAACATAACCAGATAAATCTTAAAATTTATATACTGCAACAAAGAATTAATTTTAGAAAAATTTATTATAAAACTATAAATAGACTGTGCACCAACATACTCATTCCAACCCTGATCCACACTTTTAATAACTTGGTACCCTAATTTTAAAGAACTATAATTTAAATAAGTTGTAGAAATTGTTGGCATATACCACATACTACCCAAAAAATTTGTTATTCCATAATTTTTTATAGTCTTTATTTCCCAACTAATCTTAAACTGAAAAATTTCATAACCTAAAATTCCCCCCGATAAACTAACAATTAGAGCTATTAACTTTATTAAAGGAGGTAAACAAATCATTTCGGGAGTAGGAATAATTAATCAACTAAGTATTCTCCCTCCTCTAATAGCTAAAAATAAAAGGCCTAATATACCCTTCAATATAACTCAATAACAATCTCTAATACATCTTAAACCTCTAAAATTAAAAATACCTCTCAAAGAATAATATGTTAATCGCATAGAATAACAAACAGTTAAACCAGTTGATAAAAAATAAAGTAAATAAATTAATAAATTTACTCTTCTTATAGAAACAACCTCTAAAATTAAATCCTTTGAATAAAACCCTGCAAGAAAAGGTATACCACACAATGCCAAATTCGCAATATTAAAACAAGTGCAAGTTAAAGGTATAATATTTACTAGTCTCCCTATTAATCGAATATCCTGAGTATTCTTAACATTATGAATAATAGAGCCAGCACACATAAACAATAAAGCCTTAAATAATGCATGGGTCAATAAATGAAAAAAAGCCAAATCAGCATATCCCATTGATAAAATTCTTATTATCAATCCTAATTGTCTTAAAGTTGACAAAGCAATAATTTTTTTTAAATCAAACTCATAATTAGCTCCCAACCCAGCCATAAATATTGTTAAAACAGATAACAATAGCAACAATTTTCTTAAATAAGTATTAACAAACAACAAATTAAACCGAATCAACAAATATACTCCTGCGGTTACCAACGTTGATGAATGAACCAATGCCGATACAGGAGTAGGAGCTGCTATAGCAGCTGGTAATCATGAAGAAAAGGGAATTTGGGCACTCTTAGTTATAGCTGCTAAAACTACTAATCAAGCAATAATAGTTATCTGGTAATCCTCCCTTATACATTCCAAATAATAAATATAATTTCAACTTCCATAATTTAATATTCAAGCAATAGATAATAATAAAGCAACATCACCCACACGATTTGTTAAAGCAGTAATTATTCCAGCATTGTAAGATTTTACATTCTGGTAATAAATCACCAAACAATAAGAAACCAACCCCAGTCCATCTCATCCTAGTAAAATTCTAATCAAGTTCGGCGAAATAATCAAAAATATTATAGATAAAACAAACATTAATACCAAAATAATAAACCGATTCAAATTTTCATCACCATGTATATAATCATCTCTATAATAAATAACCATAGATGAAATAAATAAAACAAAACTTATAAAAATTAAAGATATTCAATCCAATAAAACCGTCATAACAATAGACGAACTATTTAATCTCAAAAATTCTCATTCAATAAAAACAACCAACTCATTAATAACAAAATATAAACCTCTAATAAAAAAACTCAAAGAAAAAAGTAACAGAAAATAAAAAGAAATTACACAAATTGATAAATTAATTATTTAAAATGAAAAACTTCATATCTTCGATTCCACAAATCAATATTTTTATTAAACTACTTAAATTATAATCAAAGTATACAATAATCCCCCCTTAAAATTAATAAATTCAAAGGAATTCAATGTAATATCAATAAAATAAACTCACGCAAACTTCCGTTAAAACATCTATATAAACCCGAATATAATTCACCATGTTGGCTATAAGAGTATAGATATAATGAATATGCAGCACCAAAAAAAGATAATAATGAAATAAATAACATAGAACCTCAGGATCAACCCAAAATTCTATTTAATAGACTAATTTCCCCCAATAAATTTAAAGAAGGGGGAGCTGCCATATTAGAAGATCTAAGTAAAAATCACCATAAACACATTCTAGGTATAAAATTCATTATACCCTTATTAACTAACAATCTACGACTACCAGTTCGCTCATAACTAATATTTGCCAAACAAAATAAACCAGACGAACATAAACCATGGCCAATTATTAAAGTGTATGAACCTCTAAATCCTCAATAAGTTATAGTTATAACGCCAACAATAACTAATCTTATGTGCGAAACAGACGAATAAGCAATTAATGACTTTAAATCAACCTGACGCATACAAATTAAGCTCACCAAAAACCCCCCCAATAATGAAATAACAACTCAAATAATATTTAAATTTATACCCAAAGAAATAATTAATTTAAAAACACGAACTATACCATAACCCCCTAACTTTAATAAAATACCAGCTAAAATCATTGAACCGGAAATAGGAGCCTCAACATGAGCTTTAGGTAATCATAAATGTACTAAAAACATTGGTATTTTAACCAAAAAAGCAAATAAAATAACCAAATAAAATAAATAATTTATTATAAAATTTTCATCAAACATAAAATACATTAATCTACAATTACTCGTGTACAAATAAAAAATACCAACTAATATTGGTAAAGAAGCAAATAAAGTATAAAACAAAAGATAAACACCCGCCTGCAACCGCTCAGGCTGATACCCCCAACCAACAATAAGAAATAAAGTAGGAATTAAACTCGACTCAAAAAATAAATAAAAATAAAATAAATTCAAAGAAGAGAAAGTAAGATACAACATTAGTAATAAAATTAAAATATTAAACAAAAAAAAACTCGAGTTATAATTAAATCGATAAATACCTTCTCTCGCGGTCAACATCAATGTACAAATTCAAAAAGTTAACAAAATTAAACCGAAAGAAATTAAATCAATTCCTATAAAATAACTTAAATAACAAAACAATCTAGTAGGTTGAATATACAACATAAAAATAAATCTAATTATAAACAACATACATTGAACCAATCAGTAAGTATTACTTAAAAAAGCCAAAGGGATTATAAACAAAATAGAAAATAAAACTCCTAACATTGCTGTAAAACTCTAAAAGACTGAAAATAATCATTTCCGTGAGTTCGAACCATTCTTACTAAAACTGATAAACCCAAAGCACCTTCACAAACTCTAAAAGTTAAAAAAATTATAGAAAAAAAAAATTCAAATTTATAATATATCAAATAAATAATTAACAAAAAAAATAATCTAAGAACAATATACTCTAAACTTAATAACATTCTCAACAAATGTTTACGTTTCAAAGTATAAGATAAACAACCAGAAACAAATATAATAACAACAATAAATAAATTTAATTCAATCATTAGTTTTAATAGTTTAATAAAAACATTGGTCTTGTATACCAAAAATAAGATTATATCTTTTGAAACTTCAGAGAAAAGAAAATCTTCTTGTCGATAATCTCCAAAATTATTATTTTTATTAAACTATTCTCTGTATCAGATTTCTATTAACATCATTAAACATAATTATATCATTAAATTTTATTCAAATTAAGCATCCCTTAGCTATAGGATTAACCCTTTTAATTCAAACAATTATTATTAGTCTAACCAGAGGACTATTTACATACTCCTTTTGATTTGCCTACATTCTATTTTTAATTATACTAGGAGGAATACTAGTTCTATTTATTTATGTAACCAGATTAGCCTCAAACGAATTATTTTCATTTTCCATAAAAAGATTATTCATTTCACTAATTATACTAAGATTATTAACAATCATCTTAACATTTACAGATAATCTTATATTAATAACTAACAGTTTAGAAATAATTAAAATATACCCCGAAAGAAATATATTCACAGAAAATGAACTTAACCTCATTAAACTCTATAATAACCCTACCATAAATATTACAATCATAATGATTAATTACCTTTTACTAACACTGGTTGTAGTAGTAAAAATTACAAACATCAATTATGGCCCCTTACGTCAAAGTTACTAATGAATAAACCTATACGATTATCTCACCCACTTTTCAAAATTGCAAATAATGCATTAGTAGATCTCCCCGCACCATCAAATATCTCAACATGATGAAATTTTGGATCTCTCCTAGGCCTATGTTTAATTATTCAAATTGCCACAGGATTATTCTTGGCAATACACTACACAGCAGATATCAATTTGGCCTTCAATAGCGTTACTCATATTATTCGTGATGTAAATTATGGATGATTGATTCGAACTCTTCATGCTAACGGTGCCTCATTCTTTTTTATTTGTATTTACATGCATATTGGACGAGGACTTTATTATGGATCTTATATGTTTATACATACATGAAGTGTAGGAGTAATTATTCTTTTCCTAGTTATAGCTACAGCTTTTATAGGATACGTCTTACCTTGAGGTCAAATATCTTTCTGAGGTGCTACTGTTATTACAAATCTTCTATCAGCTATCCCGTATTTAGGAACAACCCTAGTACAATGACTATGAGGGGGATTCGCTGTGGATAACGCTACACTAACACGATTCTTCACCTTTCATTTCTTGCTACCTTTTATTGTAGCTGCAGCTACAATAATTCATCTTCTTTTCCTCCATCAAACAGGTTCAAATAACCCCTTAGGCATCAACAGAAATCTAGACAAAATTCCCTTCCATCCGTACTTCTCGTTCAAAGACATCATCGGATTTATCACAATAACATTTATTTTACTTATAATCACTCTTTATACTCCTTACGGCTTAGGGGACCCAGATAATTTTATTCCAGCTAACCCCCTAGTAACACCTGTTCATATTCAACCAGAATGGTATTTTCTATTCGCATATGCTATTCTACGATCGATTCCTAATAAATTAGGGGGGGTCATCGCCCTAGTAATATCAATTGCCATTTTATTTATTATACCATTTTACTTCTTAAGAAATTTTCGAGGGTTACAATTCTATCCTATTAATCAATTTTTGTTTTGATGTATAGTTATTATTGTTATTCTACTTACATGAATCGGAGCTCGACCTGTCGAAGACCCGTATATTATAGTTGGACAAATTTTAACCGTATTATACTTCCTTTATTATCTAATCAACCCTTTAGTGCACAAACTCTGAGATAAATTAATCCATTAATTAATGAGCTTGAATAAGCATATGCTTTGAAAGCATAAGATGATAGAATAACCTATTATTAATTTATTACTAATTTTATTTAACTAATTATATTAAAACACTAAAAAACAACAACTTAACACCTAAATAAAAAAACAAAAAATTTAAAGCAACAGGTAAATAACTCTTCCAGGCTAAGTATATAAGTTTATCATAACGATAACGAGGTAAAGTTCCACGAACTCAAATAAACAAAAAAGAAATAAATAACAATTTTAAAAAAAAAATAAAACTAAATACCCCCGAACCTAAAAACATAACAGAATATATCATTCTTATAAATAAAATTCTTGAATATTCAGACAAAAAAATAAGAGCAAACCCACCTCTTCTATACTCAACATTAAACCCCGAAACTAATTCAGATTCTCCCTCCGCAAAATCAAAAGGAGTCCGGTTAGTTTCAGCCAATATTGAAGTAATTCAAGCCAATGAAATAGGAAAAAACAAATAAATAAATCAAATATTAGACTGATACAGCTCAAAATCAAGCAAATTATATCTACCAATTAAAAAAACCAAAGACAATAACAATAAAGCTATTCTTACTTCATAAGAAATAGTTTGAGCAACAGCACGTAATCCCCCCAACAAAGCGTAATTAGAATTAGAAGATCAGCCAGCAATTATAACTGTATACACTCCCATTCTAGTGCAACATAAAAAAAACAATAAACCTAAATTAAAATTATATAAATTTGTTAAATAAGGAAAAACCATTCAAATTAATAAAGATAAAAATAAACTAATAACAGGAGAAAAATAGTATCTCAAATAATTAGACATAATAGGATATGTTTGTTCTTTAGTAAACAACTTAATAGCATCACAAAAAGGTTGGGGAATCCCACAAAAACCTACTTTATTAGGACCTTTACGAATCTGAATATATCCTAAAACTTTACGCTCCATCAAAGTTAAAAAAGCCACCCCCACCAAAACCATAACAATCAAAATTAAACTACTTAATAAAACGACCAATAAATCCTTTAAATACAATATTACCTGTAAAAATTTACATTCTTGAATTCTAAATTCAACACACTATTCTGCCAAAGCAATAATTTTATTCCATGGTAAAAAACTTTTTCTTATAACTGGTCCTTTCGTACTAAGCCATAATATCTAATTAAGGATAGAAACCGACCTGGCTCACGCCGGTCTGAACTCAAATCATGTAAAGATTTAAAGGTCGAACAGACCTATTTTCTCAAGCTTCTGCACTCAAAAATTTCTTTAATTCAACATCGAGGTCGCAAACTTTATTATCGATATGAACTCTCCAATAAAATTACGCTGTTATCCCTAAGGTAACTTATTCTAATAATCAATAATAATGGATCAAATACCCACTAATTCGTGTTTTATAATTAAAAGAGTTTCACATATCTTCCTGTCACCCCAACAAAATAAATAACTTAATAAAAAATAATTATTAAACTATAACTCCTTAATAAGCAAATTATAAAGTTCTATAGGGTCTTCTCGTCCTCTAACAACATTTCAGCCTTCTGACTAAAAAGCTAAATTCTTAAATTATAAAAATGAGACAGCTTATACTTCGTTCAACCTTTCATTCCAGCCTCCAATTAAAAGGCAAATGATTATGCTACCTTTGCACAGTCAAGATACTGCGGCCCTTCAATATTTCTATCAGCGGGCAGGCTAGACTTTATATTATATTCAAAAAGACATGTTTTTGATAAACAGGCGAGTATAATATTGCCGAATTCCTTAATTCCATCTAAATAAATCTTATATTTAAATAAAAAATAATACTAATTTTATCATTATTCCTATTACTTATAAATCAATAAAATATTTCAATAAATAAATTAAAAAAAAACAAATTTTATTATAACCAAAATTAATTATAACACTTTATAAAAAGATAAAAATTTCTAATCCTACTAATTATAGTAACTTCGTTAATTTATAATTAAAAATCTCAAGCTTATCCCTGAGACTCTTTAAACTTAAGTTCAATAAATTTTTTAAAAAAAATAATAAAAATTAAGTTAATAAATTAAATATAAATCTTGAAAAACCAGATATATTCAATAACGACTAACGTATCACTACTAAAATCATATTTAAAATATTTTTGCAACAATAAATTTCATAAAATTTTAGCTCCATTGAATTCGGGAACAATATTAATAAATATTTAGATTTAAATAAACCCTGATACAAAAGGTACAAAAAAATAATTTTACTTCAAAAATAATATAATTACAAAAATTTCTGTTACCATACTAATTCACTATTACTAAAATTATTTAATTTAATAAATACAAAAACAAATAAAAATAAATTTACTTCAATTATAATACAAAATAACTTAAAAATATAGTAATTTTAACTTAAATCAAGTTAAATCGACTTGCACGATAAACTTTTCAATGTAAACGAAATGCTTTACTAATCAAGCTCCAACTTGCATTCTAGGTACACTTTCCAGTACACCTACTATGTTACGACTTATCTTTAATTAAAAAAGAGCGACGGGCGATGTGTACATGTCCTAGAGCCATAATCAACTAAGTAACATAACTCAATTTACTATTAAATCCACCTTCAATAAAATTTTTCAAAATTATATTCATTTAAATTTATTTATTGTAACCCATTTCCTCTAAATCATAAGCTACACCTTGATCTGAAATAAATTTTTATAAAAACTTAAGAAAATTATATTCTTATAAAATATTCTGATAACGACGGTATATAAACTAAACAAAATCTAGTAAGATTAATCGTGGACTATCGATTACGGAACAGGTTCCTCTAAATAGACTAAGACACCGCCAAATTTTTTAGGTTTCAAGTCCATATCTACTACTACCCTGGTTCCTATATTAACATTTTTAATAATAGGGTATCTAATCCTAGTTTCTAAAAAAAATTTCGTAGCCTCATTATCCCTATAAAAATATATCATAAAATTAAATTTCACCTAAAAACCTATGAATTAAATTTTTTTAAACAAAATAACTACTTACCAAAAAAATTTTACTTGCACAACTTGTGTAACCGCAGATGCTGGCACAAATTTATCCTGCACTTTAACTTTTACCGAATCTAAATAACCTTAATATTCAATACTAAATACTGCGAATATTATAAAAATAAAATTTTTCTAAAATTTAAATTAATTCACGCAAAAACTTACATGTAAAACAAAGTTCTAATAAAATTCAAGCCAAAATCAAACTTTTTAACAAATTGAAAAAGTAACGTTTCCAAAATCAATAAACTCAGCATTTCGCCTAAAGTTAAATAAAAAGCTGTATCTTCTCCCATCAGAATTTTAACTTCTCCTGCCCCCAGGTAATTTAATTATTTACTACAAATATTATAAGAGATGGTTCAAACTTTTAATAAAATATTTAGTTCAGGCTAGACAACATGATATATGCATTATGAAGAATAATAAAAACATTGGTTCAACAATTAAAAAATCTAAATAAATACTTCTAGTTAATGATTTTATTGTATTTCAATATTAAAAGTAAGATATGGTTCTATAATTTAAATTACAATATAAATTGTATAAAAAATTTAATTTCATATAAGAAAAACATATTAAAAATACAAATTTATAATCGATTTAAATTATAGATAAAATAAATATAAGATATGGTTCAACAAAATAATTCTCTCTTTTTTTTCACTCTTTTTCAAAAAAAGAGAGAATTATTATATTGTTATTTAAAAAATTTTTTTTACTCATTTTTTGTAAAAAAAAATCTCTTAATAAATGTTTAATATTAATATACATATGTATAAATATTTATTATAATATAAATAATTTAATATCATATGTATTTATTT